GCGCCAATGTTTTTTTTTTTCAAAGAAGGCCATCATGTAATCAAAAGACTTATTAATAAGTCGATGTCTTACTCCATGACTTTTAGGGAACAATAGCCTGACACAAAAGATTCGGGGAAACTTAGGTATCCTTTTAGACGCCCAATAGAACCCCCATCATTGATTTAAGGCCTTGATAAGGTGAATACGCAATCTATTCAATGCTAGGCATAATGAGTATAAGGATCTCAAAAAATTCTCTTTTCGTCCTATCCTATGAACTTTAAGGTGTATAAAGTTTCATATTGGATTCTTTAAGCAGAAGCGGGGCAATGGAGATTCTATTTAACTTAGATTGATCTAAGTCAAAAGTAAACCTACATCAGGATAACCCTTCTTTGAAACACTTTGGTAGTGCTCTCGGATGGGAATCAATAAATCCGAGCACGTAGAGCCATCTTGTTATCTTTATATCAAGAGAATTATGGTAGACTAACTGATTATTTATATCAGTTAATGAATGAGCCCAATGCAAAAAAAATGCATGTTGGGTCTTTGAAAAAGTTCGAATCATTTTGATAATAATAAGTTTGAGCTCTTTTACCGAGAAGGTCTACGGTTCGAATCCGTATAGCCCTAAAACAAATTCAAATAAAAAAATTCTTGTTTTCATTTCTTCATTCTTTTTTTTCTTGGTTGTTTGGAACTGGTCGCTTGGGGGCGATTACTTGGTTCATCGAAAAAAAAACCATTCTCATAAGCTTGCTCGCAACAATCATTCAGGGCCGAGACATAAAACTGAAACCAAAAAAATCACATTTCAGTAGGTAAATCCAATTGGTATTTGTTCGAATCTTGGTTAAGCAAACCATAATTTCTTCATTCCTCTTCATAGGTCAATCAATTCCATATGAAATTTCCTCCCCTCCTGTACGTAATTAACAAGTTAGTGATACTTTTTTCTTTATCTTTTGGCTACCTATTCAAGCCTAATGAATTTTTCGAGGTAAAATCGTGACACGAACTCGATTAAAAACACATTCCAACCTAACCCAACCAAACCCAAATCCTCTAGTAAGTTACACGAGTTTAAGAACCACGTACTGTATTTATGGACAAGTTCACAAGTCGAAGTTTGAAAAATGAGAAAATCTTTGAAAACTTTCATTGTTAACATTGGAAAATAGGTTTTTGGTATACTTAATGTACTTCGTAAAGAAAAAAGGAGTTCTTTTTGCCGTATTCAATATCAATATAAAGAATAGAAAGATAAAGCAAACAATATACTTCTTATATTCTTATTAATTCGTATTCCTTATTAATATTAATTAATATTTCGAATTAATAATTAATAATAAATAATCCAAATAAAGAATCTAAAAATAATATTAATATATAAATCTTAACTTAATATATATTTAATATATATATAGATTAATTAATAATCTAATCAATAATAATAATATAGTAATATACTAAAAAATGATAGTATAATATAGAAAATAATATAGAAATTTATATAGAAATTCTTAATATAATATATTAATGACTTTATTAATATATATCATAGTAATTGCAATTTTTTTTTTACTATAAAAAATATTTAATAAATTAAAAATAGAAATTAATAAATAAAATAGTAAAAAAAAAAATAGTAATAAATTAATATTCTATATTTTAATAGAGAATCAAATATAGAATAAATATTCATCGAATATTAATAGAATAGAATTCTATATATAATTAATATAATAATTTCGAATGGTTCTATTTATAATTTATATTATTCAATAATTAAATTAGAATTTTTAATAAAAAAAATAAAAATAATAATTTGGAAATTCTACTAAATTTCAATAAATTCTACGAAATTTCAATTCTATTAGAAATTTCGAAATTCTAAACAATTAAAAAAAAATGAAAATTATATTTTGAATTCCCCCCATTTTTTTTAGAAAGAATCCGAAGTAAAAGGCGAGAGGAGCGTCTTCTTTATACTATGGCAATATCGAAAAATTCAAAAATTGAAGTAAACATAATAGAAAAAATCGATAAATCTTGAAAAGAGACATGGACCAAAGCAAACAAAGAAACTTGGGCGCTTGAATCCATTTTTGTTTTGACTAACTGGTTATGGGTGACTTAGAAGTTAATTCCAATTCGACTCGATTAATCTAGTATATTTTCCACATTCATAGGAGTGCGCCTATGTTTCTGATTTACGAATATGATATATTCTGGGCGTTTCTAATAATATCAAGTGTTATTCCTATTTTAGCATTTATAATTTCCGGAGTCTTATCACCGATTAGCAAAGGTCCGGAGAAATTTTCTAGTTATGAATCGGGTATCGAACCAATAGGCGATGCTTGGGTACAATTTCGAATCCGTTATTATATGTTTGCTCTAGTTTTTGTTGTTTTTGATGCTGAAACAGTGTTTCTTTATCCATGGGCAATGAGTTTCGATATATTGGGGTTATCCGTATTTATAGAAGCTTTGATTTTCGTGCTTATCCTAA